GCTGCGCTGCTACTCTAGGCTCGCTTCTTCAAGCTCCGCCCCTTTTTTTTGAAAACGAAACTAACGAGCAATCAAACAAACTAAAGCGCTAACGTTTATATTACTTAGTAAAGCAACCTTTCGCGCTAGGCGCTCACTTTTTTTGTCTGGGTGGAAGCTGGCGGCGGGGCTTGCTTAACCGGATACACGGAATTGGGATCTCTGTCACAGGCAAATCTTTCTATCGGGAAAGCCTCGCTTATTCAAATCAAAGGGCTGATTATTTAGAACCTTGCTCCTAAGATAAGTAAGAAAGCGTTGGTGGGATCGGCGGGATGATGATGAGTATATAAATCAATAAAGAAGAAATGGCAAGATAATTAAATATCGATGGAGGTGCATTGCCGCTGTGGAAAACAGGGCAGGGATTCTCTACAATGACACTGTAGACCAAATGAAAGGGATGTAGCGCAGCTTGGTAGCGCCTTTGTTTTGGGTCAAATCACGGGTTCCAATCCTGTCATCCCTACCTATTCTTCTCCTCTGGGCAGTCACGAGGGATCCATTGAGATCGATTCGGACATACATCATTTTCATTTTCTGAGACTTTATGCATGTTTAGTTTTGGGGGTACAAAAAGAATCCTTTTCTTTTTAGTCGTATCTACTGTGATAAGAAAGCGTTCTTAGTTCAGTTCGGTAGAACGTGGGTCTCCAAAACCTGATGTCGTAGGTTCAAATCCTACAGAGCGTGATTCTGTTCTTGTTAGGTCTAATTAGAATTCAATAACTTCACTCATTTGAACAGCAACCTGAAGTGAACCTCCTGCGGATAAAAAAAGGAGGAAGTCAATAAAAAAAGAGATGTTAATGATTCAAAGGTCCAACTGATCGCCGCGCCTGTTTTGTAAATATGCAGTGACGAATAATTCAGCCAAAAAGTAATAGGAATTAGACCTAACACGATTCCAAAAAGAAAAACTTAAAGCATTTCGTTTTATTTGAAAGGGGAAAAAAGAAATATAGGGTTCCAAACCTAAATAAACATCCGAATCGCCCATGAATCTCAATGACCAAGAATTGGCAATTGACGCGGGAAGGAACTATTTAATACCTGGAATCTCACAGAAAGATTCATCATCTGTTACATCTACTCATCCCACGATTCCGAATCAACAGACCCCGTTACCGAGATAAGGCAACTCTTTTTGAAAGTCATAGTAAAAAGAACTGTGTCGTCTAACTTCTTTCACAAAGAAATGGTGTAAGCGGAAGGGAAGGCGTGAATCCTCGATCCTAGCTAGTTTGATCTGTCGAAATAGGGTTCCCGGTTGGCTTTGTATGAAGAAGCCTATCTTTCTAGCCCTAAGTGAGCCATAGATTGTGAGTGAGCTTTCGGGGAGTAGAGAGCGAGCGTAGAATACCTGTGGAAAAATTCTTTCTTTTTTCAATTTTTTGAAAGGGAAGAGACGCTTCTCGCAAGCAGCAACCATCTATATAGCGAGAGAGATCCCTTGTCTTTGTCGCCTACCTATGTATAGAATAGCACGATAGAGGCCCTAATCTATAGCAAGAGTCTAACCGCCTGCATTGATGGACTGAAGCAGGAATGAGAATAACCTAGTCTCCTTATGATTATGAAGTAAAGCAATGGAAGAGAGGAAACAGGCATAACCGGGAACCATCTACGGCTTGAACACTCCTTCTTGCCTTTCAATCTCGACCTACGCTTGGAGGGAATAGTGGCTTTCTTGTAGTAAATGAATCAGAACATATAGGTAGCAACTATCTCGAAATGGATAAGTAAGCTCCCCCATTTTTTCATGAGTATGGGTGAAAGGCCCGCTTTCACCTACGACTTTCTCATCAGAGAAAGAGGTAGTGATTCTAGGACTAGAGGGAAGTTCAAGTCGACCAATGTGATAGGCGAAGAACTAACTTCTCTGGTGTCCGTCAAAGGATTCGGAGGTAGGGGATGACCTGTAATGAATCTGGCTGTTCGGGTTAAAGGGAAGGGCCTCGTCGAAATCATCGGCTTTCTGCCCAACGCCACGGCCGTGGCCCTATTATTTAAGAATATTTACGGATGTATAAGGCCAGCATAGGCTGAGTCTAATTCACCATCCCGGGATTGAGTTCTGACCATAAAATCTACTATCATGCTTGGATGGAAGGAGCATTCAAGACTCTCGAGGTTGGACGGAGGCGCCTCTTCTCAGTCGGGAGTGAGTTGTGAATTCTGGTGATAAGGCTTGTGATGTTCGATCTAAGATATTCGGAATCAAGATCCGGATAGAATTGTTGGCTTTCTCAAGAGCTTTCTCGGCCGCTCCTAATTCCTATCTCGGTAGCTTCATCTTCTTCGGGAGCTGAGAATGCTTCTGCTGCCGAACCGGGAGGGACAAAGAGGCTTACTTGCCTTATTTCAAAAATGGAAAACACGTCTTTCTGGTGGGGGTACAGCCAAATCAAGATCCTTCTATAGTTGTGGACCGAGGAAGATTCGAGGGACTACGCGCTTTCATTCCCTTACAGCTGCCTTACAAGCCCTTCCACTGCCCTCACTCCCAATCGCCCCACTATCTGCTAGTCTGGTTCGACTCGAACTTCTGTCATGTCAAGCTTCCTGACCTGCTTTGTACCAGCCGGTATTTTGTGTACTTCGGGGCGAGCTCGCTCTAACGTCGTGCCGGGTCACAACGAATGGAACTTTTATAAGGCATGCACAATTGGACAAGCTGCTTACCGTGGCCACCTACCGCCTTCCCTTAAGGCCGTCGTCATGCTAGAACTCTCAAACGGTTGTCAAGGATGGCTGTAATTCAGGAAGCGCTTGTAACGTGAGTGAAGCGGATTGAATACACACTTGTCGGGGTGAACTATCGAAAAAGACCCCCCAAATCGGCCTTGAAGAAAGGAACCTCACGTCAAAAGGGTTTGGCTGATGCACTGCGTCCCAGCGATCGTTGGCTAACACTAGATTCCAGAAATGGCTTTGTTTTGTCATTCTGGTGTTGTCGAGGCAGAAGGCACACTTGGATTGGAACTGATGCTGGAGGTGAATCCGCTAATGTGTCAGGTGAGGTCATACCACCAAAACGGCATACTTGAAACGACAACCCGCTGAAACCGCACTAAAGCTTTGAAAGAGACGTTCCCCTCATCCTTAAAGTAAAGACGGTTACCACGTCTTTCATTAAGGGAAGGCGCTGACTAGCCCTGCTCAATAAGGATGTAGGGTCTCTTGAGCGCTTCATTGAGCATTTATATTTCCTATCCCGTCCTTACGCTACGCTATCCATAACCATAAGGTTGACCTATAGCCCTCTCTTCTCTCTCTTTGTCCACGCGAAGATTCCCCTTGGTCATGTAATAGAAGAAAAATGGGAAGACCTCCCAGTTGGACCCAGACTGCGATGGTAGTGAATGTGGCCTCAGCTCCCACAAATGCAGGCTCCCAAAGCCTTAGACTGAGATAGTACCACAAAGCAGGGGTTAACATAAATGACTCTATAGAAGTCCTCTCCCGCTTGAAAGCTAAATAAGGAGGTGCCCCAAATCCCTGCATTCCATTCTTGGCAGAGGTTCCTTCCATCTAATCCCTTGAAGTACTTCGCCCACCTTCGAAGAGTTAAATAAATGATCATTCAAAGCAGACTAAAGGCATAGGGCAAAGGAGCGAAAGCCATTGCGCTAACGAAGTTTTCTTGCTAGGGCTAGCGCCTTTAGTGTTCCCGACCGCCTGCCTTTCGGCCTTAGCGTTCCAAACAACCAGTAGTGTGACCGATCTGTGTTCAAAACAACCGATGACGCTAGCGACGACTCGTGGGGCCCCCTAACGCCGAACAAAAAGGACTGGTGCTATAACGACGAGTGGTGTGGTCCTAACAACCTACTATGGTAACGACAACTCGTAGTGGTCCTAACTACTAGCAACAACCACTACGGCAAGCGCCACAACGACGATAACGCTAGACCTTAATATAGGCTTGCGAAGCAACCGCAACTCGTTGTAGGTCCTCCCCTTACATTACAGTCGAGTAGCTTTCACTCCTTCGCTTGCAACGTGCGGTTGGTTTACCTAACGCATGGCTTCCCCAACGCCAATAGTCGCATGAGTTCTCCTAGACCATAACCCATGCCTTGAAACAAACCGCATGATGCGTTCCGGAGTTGCCGTAGTTCTGTTACCGCCTTGTCGTCTTGGATTGGGAAGGATACGACAGGCTCATTTCAAGGACACTCAATTTCAGGCTTTCGAAGCTCTGACGCTTTCTGTCGCATTTGTTCTATCTTTTGTTTACCTATCATTTTCACTTTCTTTAACCGTACTTAGGCAGCTCTTCGTTCGTTCGGCAGAGGCGTAGAGCTATCTACTTTTGGTCGCGACTGGCTCTGCTACGCTAGGTTCTCCCTATGGCGCTACGCATCGTTCCCTTCGGTCGAGCGAATCCCCTTGTTCCGGTCCGAGAATCCCTATGTCTGAGGTCGAGCAGCTACGCTCTCGTTGGTCGAGGTTAGATCCTCGTATGTCGCCACTCTCGTCACTGGGCGTTCTCACTTTTGCCTTGTTATCTCAGGACACTCTGCCAGGTTGTTCCTTGTTGACCGGCCTTGTGATTCTCGTTATAGAATGTAGTGCCCAACAGTTTAAAGGAACGGGTGAAGTCTCGGGATCCGCTCTAGTCGAGTAAGAGATTTCCCCTGTAGAGTAGTCTCCGTATCAGTCCATGGGCTAAGGCGCAATTGCCTTCTTAGAGCCAGTAACTTCGTACTGAAAATTGGAGAAAAAAGAGTGACAGAGGCATCTTCCATTCATCTCGATTTTGGTTTTTCTGCACCATATTTTGATCTCCCTTTTCTTCGATCCGGAATTCCCAACAAATCCTTGACTCCTCGAATACAATGGGATTTCACACCTGGCGAATCTTTCACTCTACCTCCTCTTATTAAGACTATAGAATGTTCCTGCGAATTATGACCTTCGCCCGGAATGTGAGCAAATATATCATGTCGATTGCT